GAGGCTGCATTAATCGAGGATACACAACAGAAGGAGTTGTTCTATTTCCAAACTTTACCTTCAACAAGCGTAGATTTCTTTTTCTTTTTATCCCGATCCCGAATCGTGTGTCTTTCTCGTAAGACTAAGAGGAATAAAAAATTCAAATCGCACCATCCCTGTAATAGCTAAATGCCTCTTTTTCTCCTGAAGTTGTCGGAATTATTCGTAATAAGATATTGGCTACAATTGAAAAGGTCTTATCAATAAAATTTCCATTTATCCGCGGTCTAGGCATAGGCAGCAATCCATTCGAAAATTCTTAGCATTCCCTCTCTCTCATGGAAACAGGATCCCACAACGAAAAGAATGGTACAGTACGAAATAACATAAAAATAGAGTCATTCAAAATTCAAAAAAATATGTGCCTTCTATGAAATTTTGATGGAATTAGGATCCAAAGAAGAAAAAGGATCGAATACTCATAATCAGTCTATGATGAGAAGAGAATAACCGCCTATTTTATTTTGTCTTGTGTACATAGCGGGGATACACGAGACACTCCAAATAGAAAAACAATCCCATAGAAAAGATAGCTTAGGAATTTGTACTAGATCGATGGCCTAGGGGTTTGTTGTTGAGAACTCGAAACCTGGATTGGAAAGGAGTTTGAGAAGTCTTAGGGTATCAAATCGTAGTCTAACTAGAATGATGATCTAAAGAGATCCATTAATCCGCGTCTAAAAAATATAGATCCCTCAATCGGTCGATTTGTTCGAATTTATAATTTCGTGATTGAATCGGGAAGAAAGGGATACGCCGACAAAGAAGAGAACCTTGTTTTGGCAAACAGGAAGAGTTAATCGTTTTCACAAGTAAAGCAATTTTCTCTTTATCTCGGGAGCCTCGAAGGAAAGATCTTTCTTTGACTTGTATCAAAAATTTTCTATTTTGATAGCTTTTTATCGTTAGAGTTGATTAGTCGGACCTACCCAATAATTCAGATAAATGACTCGCAATTCACTCGGTTTTTGGGGCATAATCATTATGTAGGAGAGATGGCCGAGTGGTTCAAGGCGTAGCATTGGAACTGCTATGTAGGCTTTTGTTTACCGAGGGTTCGAATCCCTCTCTTTCCGTACCTTCACCCAACGCACCGATCTTACTAACCACAATAGATCAAATAAGAATCGATATCAGTCTTCCATACAGTTAGACCGTTCTTTGATATAGATTCTCTATTCCTAATGGCTGTGGCACGTAAAAAACTGGAAAGAAAGGGGGAGATACGGAAAGAAAATCTCCCTCTCGATCTATGATACTGAAATAAGAGAAAAATACGGCTCAAACCCTTCTTTCTCTTAACCTTAGGTTAATTTACTTCGCCGAAAAGGAGCAAAGTTGTCCGCATTTTACCTTATTACTTTACCTTATTAGAAAAATTTTGGATTTTCGTTCGGTTTAAGTCTGACGAGAATAATATTCTACGACTAGCAATTCATTTATTTCCAAACCGACCCATTTACTATCTATTATTTGATTGACTAATCCTTTATATTGCACTGGGTCAAGAGTTAAATGGTTTGGTAATTCCTCGTGAGGAGAGGAATCGAGAGAATTTTGAATTAGAACTTTAGATTTTCCGTCATCCTTTGCCGTAATAGTATCTCGGGGTTTGCAGCGATAACTTGGTATGTCTACGATCCGACCATTTACTAAAATATGTCGATGGTTAACTAATTGGCGAGCTCCCGGAATAGTCGGAGCCATACCCAATCGAAAAAGAATGTTATCCAAGCGCATTTCAAGTAATTGTAGTAAAACCTGACCTGTTGGACCTTTGGCCTTTCCGGCGATACGAACGTATTTAAGCAATTGGCGTTCTGTAAGACCATAATGAAAACGCAATTTTTGTTTTTCTTCTAGGCGAATACGATATTGGGATTTTTTCCGAGACCCCGATTGGTTTCTACGATCTTTTCGGTCTTTGGGACTTTTATTAGTTAGGCCCGGTAAAGCCCCCAGCCGGCGTATTTTTTTGAAACAAGGTCCTCGGTAACGTGACATAAAGACTCCTTCCTCTTATTTATATTTCACTCTTATTGATGAAATTTCATTTTACAGAATAAAACTAAACTCAAACTGAACTAAATGAGAAATGAAGTGAAATTGACTCAAATGTACTATTAAAGAATAACGAGATGAATTGGATAAAGAAATATCCAGCTCTTTACTTTATATTCTCTATATAGATATAGAAAAAGAAAAGGATCTTTTTATGTCCTAGTTGGAAGTTCCTATAACCTAATAGAAATCGATGACTTTTAGCAAAAGGGGAAGACATTTTTTTCACTCGTCTTTGATTTCAAAAGGACATTCTCAATGATGAAAAATCAAAAAAAGAAAGAGAGAAAAGCCTACTATCGGAATCGAACCGATGACCATCGCATTACAAATGCGATGCTCTACCTTCTGAGCTAAGTAGGCTGACATACGACAAATTCGACACGCCTAGGAATTCAATAAACTCTCAGAATCCTTGCTTGCTATTAACTATATAGAATACAATTTTTAAAAAAATTCTGATTTATTCATAATAAATATGAATCAAAAACAAGAAAATATAAAATTTAAAAAAATCGGAAATCTTATAGAACATAACGATTCATTTGGGCCTATCGAATTTCGACTTCTTTCTCACAATAATATTATAGATTTTTGAATAAGAAATGATAAATATTCAAAATTTTTTTTGTTTTTGAATTCAACCGACATTTTAAATTCTTTTGATTACCCTTCTCTCTTTTCTTCCCTATCATCTATCTTGCAAATTCTAATTCTTGAAGGGAATTCTTAGTTATAACAAATGAGACATTCCGCCGCTTTCATTCGGAAAGGTGGAATTTAGGACGCAAAATCGATCGTTTAAGTAATGAACATTACTATAGAAAAGTGATCGGACGGAGGACAGATAGATATATGGGACGGATCCACTTATATTGAATTGTAGAGACATAAATGATAAAATCGTTTTTGATTGGACCAAAAAGCAAAGATGAGAAAAGACTTTATCGAGATAGCAATAAGTCTCTACTAAATTCAATAGTGCCGGTAGAAATAAAAGACAAGTGGGAAGGACATCACAGTGAGATCCTAATCTCAAAGGGGGATATGGCGAAATTGGTAGACGCTACGGACTTAATTGGATTGAGCCTTGGTAGGGAAACTTACTAAGTGAGAACTTTCAAATTCAGAGAAACCCTGGAATTAACAAAAATGGGCAATCCTGAGCCAAATCCCGTTTTCTGAAAACAAGGTTCGGAAAGCGAAAATCAAAAAGGATAGGTGCAGAGACTCAATGGAAGCTGTTCTAACAAATGGAGTTGATTGTCTTACGTTGGTAAAGGAATCTTTCTCTTGAAACTTCAGAAAGAGTGAAGGATAACCCTATATAATATACATAGGTAAGGTATGCGTACTGAAATACTATAAAATATCAAATGATTAATGACGACTCGAATCTATATTTGTTATATGAAAAATGGAAGAATTCTTGTGAATCGATTCAGATTGAAGAATGAAGAGACAAATCATTCACTCCAGAGTCTGAGAAATCTTTTTAAGAATTGAGTCATTGGACGAGAATAAAGATAGAGTCCCATTCTACATGTCAATATTGGCAACAATGTAATTTATAGTAAGAGGAAAATCCGTCGATTTTAGAAATCGTGAGGGTTCAAGTCCCTCTATCCCCAAAGAGCCCATTTCGCTGTCTAACGCTTGAGTCTATCCTTTTCTTTATATTGATCCTTTTTTTCGTTAGCGCTTCCAAATTCCTTCTCTTTCCCATTCACCTACGCTTTTACAAACCGCTCTGAGCGGAAAGGTTTTTCTCTTCTCACGAGTTTTGTGGGATAGAGTATACATGTACAAATGAACATCTTTGAGCAAGGAATCCCCATTTGAATTTGAATGATTCAAAATGGAGATTTTTATTCATCCTGAAACTTACTAAGTTGTTCGTTTAACGATCCAATAAATTCCGGGATCTGGACGAGACTTTCTAATATCCTTTCAATTGACATATACCCAACTTCTCTAGTAAAATGAGGATGCAGTATCGGGACTAGTCGGGATAGCTCAGCTGGTAGAGCAGAGGACTGAAAATCCTCGTGTCACCAGTTCAAATCTGGTTCCTGACACACGATTCATTTGGCTGAGCCTCTATAAAGTAATTGATATGAATCGAGATACATTTTGATTAAATTCATTAAGAGTCTAGATCATAATACATATTAGCCCTCTCGGTTTTTAGAGAGATATCCCATCTATTTTTATTTGATAGATGGGTAAAAACTTTCTTAGACAAAGTATCTAAGAAATGAGCTTCTAGATTTCTATTCTTTTGAGTTGATTTATCCTCTCCTTCAAAAAAACGAATAGAAATCGAATCCGATACCCGTTCATTCCCTTGTTTTTTTTTTCAAATTCTATTTTTGCATTGCCTCCTACATTACATGACTTTGTTAGAGTCCGTCTAAGTGATGCGCGCACGACAAAGTTCATGATGCAGAATTCATTTGGTTCATCCTATTGGCTTGGATCATCCGAAATCAGTATCTTTCAAATTTGAGAATCCCAATGAAGCCCTAAGTGTCTTGTCTTGTTTGTTATCCTAGCCAGACTACAAATGAGACCTAAATTCCTATGTTTCACCGAGAACAGAGCCTGGAATCTATAGAATTCTAGAAGTGAAGATCCATGTTTTATCATTCAATGAGCATCTTGGATTTCATAAAATTGGGGGGCAATATAATCTTTACGCAAAGGCCACCCTATCCAACTTTCAGGCATTAAAATCCGTTTCAAACGCGGATGATTAGCATAAGAGATTCCCACCATATCGTAGGATTCCCGTTCTTGAAAATCCACACTTTTCCAAACCCAGAAAACAGACGGAATTCGCGGATCCCTCCTCGAGGCAAATACTTTTATACATACCTCTTCGGGTTGATCCACGC